AATACTTGTATGCATCAAAAAGCCCAGATTCAGGAGGGTAAATGCATTAAAAAGGGACAAATTTTAGCGGACGGTGCCGCCACGGTTGGGGGCGAACTCGCTTTGGGAAAAAACGTATTAGTAGCTTATATGCCGTGGGAGGGTTACAATTTTGAAGATGCTGTACTCATTAGTGAGCGTCTTGTATATGGAGATATTTATACTTCTTTTCACATACGAAAATATGAAATTCAGACTCATGTGACAAGTCAAGGTCCCGAAAGGTTAACTAACGAAATACCACATTTAGAAGCCCATTTACTCCGTAATTTAGAAAAAAACGGAATTGTGATGCTGGGAGCATGGGTAGAGACAGGCGATATTTTGGTAGGTAAATTAACACCTCAGATGGCAAAAGAATCCTCCTATGCCCCGGAAGATAGATTATTACGAGCTATACTTGGCATTCAGGTATCTACTTCAAAGGAAACTTGTCTAAAACTACCTATAGGTGGTAGGGGTCGAGTTATTGATGTAAGATGGATTCAGAAAAGGGGGGGTTCTAGTTCTAATCCGGAAACGATTCGTGTATATATTTTACAGAAACGAGAAATAAAAGTAGGTGATAAAGTCGCTGGAAGACATGGAAATAAGGGTATCGTTTCCAAAATTTTACCTAGACAAGATATGCCTTATTTGCAAGACGGAAGACCTGTTGATATGGTCTTTAACCCCTTAGGAGTCCCTTCACGAATGAATGTCGGGCAAATTTTTGAATGTTCACTCGGATTGGCAGGGGGTTTGCTAGGCAGACATTATCGAATAGCACCATTTGATGAGAGATATGAACAAGAGGCTTCGCGAAAACTGGTGTTTTCTGAATTATATGAGGCCAGTAAGCAAACAGCCAATCCCTGGGTATTTGAACCCGAGTATCCGGGAAAAAGCAGAATATTTGATGGAAGAACAGGAGATCCTTTTGAACAGCCTGTTATAATCGGAAATCCTTATATCTTGAAATTAATCCATCAAGTTGATGATAAAATCCACGGACGTTCTAGTGGACATTATGCACTTGTTACACAACAACCCCTTAGAGGAAGGGCCAAGCAGGGGGGGCAGCGGGTAGGAGAAATGGAGGTTTGGGCTCTCGAAGGATTTGGTGTTGCTCATATTTTACAAGAGATGCTTACTTATAAATCTGATCATATTAGAGCCCGCCAAGAGGTACTTGGTACTACGATCATTGGAGGGACAATACCTAACCCCGAGGATGCTCCAGAATCTTTTCGATTGCTCGTTCGAGAACTACGATCTTTGGCTCTGGAACTGAATCATTTCCTTGTATCTGAGAAGAACTTGCAGATTAATAGGATGGAAGCTTAATCGGAATGAATTCAAATTTTTCTTCTATGATAGATCAGTATAAACATCAGCAACTCCGAATTGGATTAGTTTCTCCCCAACAAATAAGTGCTTGGGCCACGAAAATCCTACCGAACGGAGAGATGGTTGGAGAGGTCACAAAACCCTATACTTTTCATTACAAAACCAATAAACCGGAAAAAGATGGATTATTTTGTGAAAGAATTTTTGGGCCTATAAAAAGCGGAATTTGTGCTTGTGGAAATTATCGAGTAATCGGAGATGAAAAAGAAGAACCAAAATTTTGTGAACAGTGCGGAGTCGAATTTGTTGATTCTCGAATACGAAGGTATCAAATGGGCTACATAAAATTGGCGTGCCCAGTAACTCACGTGTGGTATTTGAAGCGCCTTCCTAGTTATATTGCGAATTTTTTAGATAAACCTCTTAAAGAATTAGAGGGCCTAGTATACTGCGATGTGTGATTTGATCGAAATTTTGATTTTACAGATTCGAACTGAGAAACTGTTATCCCATTCCATCTAATTGGGATGCCCCGGCTCTGACGTGTCTCTTGCTAGGAGTAACATGAAGCTCAGAATTGTGGGTGTATTCAATACTCCCAAATAAAGGGGGAATTGATCCATGGTCGATTTCGTAACAAGTAAATTTGAATTTCTAGTTGTACCTCGTAAAAAAAGACTTCTTTTGTTTAACCACTCTCCGTCGTTTAGAAATAAATGAGTTTCGCGCAAGCAAATAGCAAATATGTCATGGTTACAAGAGTCTATCCATCGCATATAGGCTTTAAGGGCGTCGTGGTATAACCGTCGAGGTGAAGTCGTGACCTAAAAGATCGAACGGAACGATACTTAGACAAGTAAATCCTTTATCTTATATCTTATGAATTCCAAGGCATTTTCCTTGAAGGGGATTCATCGTTCGAAGGGAAGTAGACTACTCAAGAATTGCACATTTCATTTTGACTTGAATAAAGAATTCAAAAAAGAAAAGGAAGAATGAATTAATGAAATGTTGCTTGGTCTTCCGCGGGAACTTGAGTAAGGAGTAGATGTAGATTCTTTGTTTTGCTTTGAGGATTTGACAGAATTTCTAGAATTTGAAAGCGAGAACTCCTTTCTTTGCTGTAACTACT